GAATGCTCAAGACGAAAAGGACGTTTTTATCTTCTCTTTTACCAAAATATGGAAAGAGTTAGGGGATCATTGTACATGTCAATGTAAATTCGCAATTCCGCGGCGTACAATTCAAAGTGGTCCTTAACGACCTATGCATCTGATCATATATGTATTAGCATTATGTATTACAATAAAATGAATAAAATGAAGGGGGTTTTCAATGCGAGATCTAAAAACATATCTTTCCGTGGCACCGGTACTAAGTGCGCTATGGTTCGCGTCTTTAGCAGGTCTATTGATAGAGATTAATCGTTTTTTCCCGGATGCATTGACAGTCTCCCCTTTTTCATTCTAGTGAGTGACGTGGAAAGGAAGAAAGAAGATTAGAACGACAATGAAATATCTGTCACTCATCAAGTCTCCGCCTCTATTTTTCTTTTCTCTATATTTTTCTGATTTTTAGAATAAGGGAGGAAAGAGAAAGAAGCAAAGTGGATTCAACGGCTGTGGGATTCGAATTCCAATTCGACTAATCGAATAATCGAAGAAAGAATAGAGGAATGGAAGTAGACTCGAACATGTGGGTCTAGCGAAGAGTATTATACAAGATACTTAAACGAAATTGTGTACTGTGATTTGAAATATCGTTTCGCAATCGTTGGATCTTATTTGAAGATCTTGATTGTAGCAAAATTTTTTCTAATATGCGTTCAAGTTTTCAACTTCTACTTTTTTCTTTCGTCTTCATTTCGAATCGAAAGGAAAAGCGTTGAGTAAATCACAAATCCAAAGGAGGTTTATGGCCAAGGGTAAGGATATCCGAATAAGAGTTATTTTAGAATGTACTATTTGTGTTCGAAAGGGTCTTAATAAGGCATCAAAAGGCATTTCCAGATATATGACTCAAAAGAATCGGCACAATACGCCTAATCGATTGGAATTGAGAAAATTCTGTCCATATTGTTACAAACATACGATTCACGGGGAGATAACGAAATAGCTCGAACGAGCACTTGCACCCGCCCAGAGGGAGAAAATGTCATACGAATTCTCGCTAAGAGAGTGTGAATAGAAAGAAAATCCTATTGTTTTTATGTATTCTACCTCCTTTTCTAGATCCAACCGAAATCGGATTTTCGGTTTAAAAAAATAAATGAAACAAACCATGGATAAATCCAAGCGACCTCGACCTCGACCTTCTCGTAAATCCAAGCGACCTTTGCTTAAATCCAAGAAACCTTTTCTTAAATCCAAGCGACCTTTTCTTAAATCCAAGCGATCTTTTCGTAGGCCTTTGCCCCCGATCCAAGCGGGGGATCGAATTGATTATAGAAACATGAGTTTAATTGGTCGATTTATTAGTGAGCGAGGAAAAATATTATCTCGACGAGTAAATAAATTGACCTTGAAACAACACCGATTAATGACTCTTGCTATAAAACAAGCTCGTATTTTATCTTCGTTACCGTTTATTACTAATGAGAAACCAGGGGACAGAAACAAGCCGATCACGAGAGTCCGAAAGAAATATAAGTCAGACCGAAAGAAATATCAGTCAGAGAGACCGAAAGAGAAGTCGACCGTGAGAGACAAACAAAAATAGGCTTACTCTTTTCTCACTGGACTGCACATTCACACCCGAACTGAAACGTAGATTGATGCTTTGTGCAAAAATTCGACAATCCGGACCGGCTTTGCTTCTCCTTTCGTAAGACAAAAAGAAATCAAAAATCGGATTCAAAAGTCAAACTCCAAATTGTTGATTGAAAGTGTTGAGTCCTCTTTCTTGATTCGTTTTGACTCGGCTTTCCCGGAGGTCATTCTCCGGGGAACTCCGTTTAAATTACTCCGGCAGATTCCTTCCAATTTCCCTTTTTTATGATTTCATTGGAAAGTAGATAAAGACAGTTTTTATTTGCTATAACTATTTGCGCAAGTATTTTACGATTAAGAAGCAACTGTCTCTTGTATAGATCATGTATGAATTTACTATAGTTATAGTATACCCAACCTTCACGAATTACCGAATTGATTCGAGTGATCCACAAACGACGACAATTTCTTTTTTGCTCATTCCTATCCCGATGCGACGAAGCCCAAGCTCTTATGTCTTGTTGAGTCTTTAAAGGACCTCCCCGAAAACTTGCTCTAAATGAACTTGCTTTTCTTCTACGTCTCCGAGCTATATAGCCCCGTCTAGTTCTGGTCATTGAATAGGCATAAATCAAACTTTGTCGAATAACTAAATTGATTTTCGTTCTTGCAGTTATTCTTTTTCCCCCTTCCTAGTCGATTAATAACCCAATAAGTTTTTCCAATGTATAAACTCAAAATTCCAATGGCTTTGGCTACGATAACCTTCCCGACCACGATTTTTTATTTTGCAAGACCTTTCTTTGACCTCACAATTTGAAATTGGATTCTACTCGGTATGAAAAAGATAATAAAAAATAGAACTTCTAAAGCAATCGTGGATTCCATCGTTTCTATGGTTCCTTCTTAAACGGTGAGGTCTTCTCTATACACCGGAGCCTTTAACGTCATTTAATGAATGCTATTGGGAACTTGTATAGTGCCCATTCGTTAGCTCTACCCATGAATTATCCAGTAACTAGGTCTTCACAACGAGATCTACCTATACAGTAACGGTATTTAATTCTGAGGGTTGGCTGGATAGCTGACCCTGTTAGTCCGTTCTTGCAAGAGGGTGGCCAATTGAAACCACGAGTTCCTCCGCTTAATGGATAAGCATTTGCTACCAATGGAGAATTCTGAAATTGAGGTGATTGAATTTACACCAAGGGAAACCATAAATTTCCTACACAATGAAAGGCAGATGATCCCTTTTCGTTTTTTCGATAGGAAATAGAGTTCATTTTTTCCTTCCAGCCTATTCACCGGTACTGACCTTTGAGACTGGAAACTTGTTCGCTTTCCTTTGTTCTAGCTCATGATCGGAACGAGTCGCACATACAACCTAGTACACGTTCCTCGACGTTGAGGGCATCTCTTAAGAGCGGGTGTTTTTCTGACATGTCTGATTGGCTGTCTTGCCTTTCTAATAAGTTGTTTAATCGTTGGCATGTTGAATCATAGATATAGATAGAATTGGATGGTTTAGATCCATCCTAACCGGATTACCCGGATTATTCCGGGTCCACTCGGTCGGTAGGGATACTACGCCCTTCAAGCCTTGGAAGCCCTTTTAGCCCTATAGAATCAACAATTCCATAAGCTTTGGCTTCTTCGGCTGACAGAAAAGCATCTCTTTCCAGGTCTTCGTAGACCATCCAGAAAGGTTTGTGCGATCTTTTTACAAAAAACTTTGTGATCTCTTCACGTAGTTTTAGCACCACAGCTGCATCCAGGACTACCGTGTCCATGTAGCCTTTTATAAAAGTACTTTTCGGTTGGTGGATCATTACCCTGATGATATAATCAAAAGTTTTTTCTATTGCACATGATGAAGGGAAGATAAAAGAAAGAGAAAAGACTAGCACAAAAAAAATAGAATTGAACAACCGTACAGGCATCTTTCTATGCATTGCATACGGCTCTCGAATAAAATGGATCCTTACGCCCCCCAACGAAAGAGAAAACTCGGATTGATTAGACCCCGATCGGAAAATGATCAAATTACCACCCTTCCTTGCGTGGGAGTTAAAAACTACTATGATGGTTCCGTTGCTTTTTATATTTATTTTTTGTCTATGATTCAGCAATCCCAAAGTTGCTTTTTATTTGATTAAATAACCTAAGGAAAAAAGAATCTTTTTTTCACTCGTTCAGAACAGAAAAATTCGTAAGAGATCTTGTGAAAAAAGTTTGTGACGCGGAACGGCACGGCCGATAGATAAGAACCCATCGGAAATACCTTTTCTCTCATACTACTCTCTCGATAAAAAATCTAATGCTTTGAAAAACCCTTTTGTATATCGAATTCAAAGTGCCATGCTATTATTACTTTTTTATGAATATTTCATATGGAGATTCATTTTTCATATGGCGAAGGCATAGTCGTCTTTTTTCTTTCAAATAAAACCTCATTGGCGCCAAGCGTGAGGGAATGCTGTACGTTTAGTCTGTGAGCCGCCGGCCAGAATAAAAGCTGCCATTGAAGCAGCTACTCCCACACAGATTGTATGCACATCTGGGAGCACAAAATCCATCGTATTAGTAACAGCTAGCCCCTGCATTACTCCTCCGCCCGTAGAGTTTATAAATAAAAATTGCTCTCGGTCCGAATCGTCGATATTCAGAAATATCATAAGACCGACAATGTGATTTGCCGTCTCGGGACTAAGTTTTTTGAATAAAAAAAGTGCTCTTTCTCGATAAAGTCGGTCGATTAGGTGAAAATTGGATTCCGGAGGAACCGTACAGGCGCCATTGGGCGCATACGGTTCAAAAAATTTTTCAAAAAAATCAATGTGTATATTCCAATCCCCTTTCGGATTTCAGAGCATGTTCTGTACTTACTCTGAATTTTTCGTCGATTTTTCAATAAAGCTGAGTTTTGATTCCTTTCCTTAGAAAAAAGAATTCATTAAACGGATCGACTTCACTTTTCATTGATGGATTCTTTCCTCGCGATCCAATTCAAATCACGAGGTCATTTTCTTGTTCCCAACTGGGCCTCTTTTATCTTACTCTTTTTAGGTTTATACTCTACTCCGGGTAAAGATCTGCCCGCCGTCGATTTGCACATATAGGACAAATACTCTCCTTACCACTTCTTTTTTCTCACTCGGCAAATATTTGATTCTACTAGTCCTTGATTAAGAGAACAGTTTCAAATCACTTCTATTTCCAAAGAAGATTTCTTTCGAAAGAGGAATCCCTTTCTAAGGAGTAATGGTAGATATATTACCAATTGGTTTTTTTAAACGAAGTCTGGATAGGTCAATTTCTTAGTCCAACCGAGCCACCCATAAATTATTGAAATTAATACTAGTACTTTGCCTCCCCTTAAAAAAAGGATCGAATTGCACTTCACGCTCCAAATTTTTGATGATCTA